ACCAACTCCAGGTCCGATAGAAGCAAGCCCTACGGCCAATCCAGCAGCAATAACAGAAGCGGCAGAAATCAGTGGATTCATGATAAGTTCCTCATACCAAAAAAAAGAAATGGTTAATGATACAATACAATAAACCAAGGAATTATGACTGAATTATTCCATCGGTAGGATGGATTCATCCAGTCGAAATAACTAAAAACTTCGAGTTAAGGTAATATTGAGGTAATAATATTATTGAATCATCAGAACTACTTCGATATCTCTCTTTTCCTTTCTATCCACAGAATCTTTGTGAATCCACAGGACTTTCGTCCTTCCATTTCTTGGTTCCAAACTGTTATTTCAATTCTTCCATCTTTTTCTTGATTTCATTCCCTTATTCAGTCAATTCACAGTCACAACGAGATGGAAGGACTTCTATATGGAATCCACATACATACAACATACATACAGTAGTAGAGAAAATGAAATATATCTTTAGTTCATATATAACTAGTCAATATCTAATATCACATATACATGTCTTTCTTACCTAACGTAAACCAAGCATTCATCTTGGATTCAATCGCATTCGAGAATCAAATGTCGAAACAACTACAAGAGTTGGCTTATAGACATTCAAATACATACATCTAGTTCGACCTCCCTCTCCGAATCAACAATTAATCCATTTTTGGAAGGAGTACCATTTTTTGTAAATTCCTTTCTCCCTTCCACTTTCTTTATCATTCTTCCACCCGAATCCAATCTAAATGCGCAAATTTCATTAGGGCGAATTATTACATATGCATAGAAATTTCATTATTTGATTGATCTAAGTTCATGCAATTTCTTAATATTTCCTTTTGGTCAATTGTTGAATACTTTCAACTGAAAGTAGAAGAGTTTCTCGTGTTTTTTATTTAATTACACATGGTAAACATATATCTTATTCCAATCTTGATTTAAATAAGAAGCATTGTCTGACCAATATTAAAGTGAATATGTATGAGGGAAGGTATGATAGTAAGTGGATGAAAGGGGAATTTTAGGAAAAGGATCTTTTAGATCTCTTTCCTTTTTTTGTTTCTATTACTTTCGATTTTCTATCGTATATAACGTCGTTGTCTATTTCTATTCCTTAACCACACCTACATTGTTTTGCATTAAGTTAAAAAAAAAGACTATTTCAATGATGGTCCTCCATAGATTCACCTATATAAGCCGCGGCTAGAGTTGCAAAAATAAGAGCTTGAATACCACTTGTAAATAATCCAAGGAACATGACAGGGATAGGAACCACTGAAGGTACTAAAGAAACAAGAACAACAACTACTAATTCATCTGCTAAGATATTCCCGAAAAGCCTAAAACTAAGTGATAAGGGCTTTGTGAAATCTTCTAAGATGTTAATGGGTAAAAGGATTGGAGTTGGTTGAATATATTTCCCGAAATAACTTAATCCCTTTTTGGTAAGACCCGCATAGAAATATGCCACTGACGTGAGTAAAGCCAAAGCAACGGTAGTATTTATATCATTCGTAGGTGCGGCTAACTCTCCATGAGGTAATTGTATGATTTTCCAAGGTAAAAGAGCTCCTGACCAATTAGAAACAAAAATAAATAGAAACATAGTTCCAATAAAAGGAACCCAAGGGCCATATTCTTCTCCAATTTGAGTTTTACTCATATCTCGAATGAATTCAAGAACATATTCGAAGAAATTCTGACCCCCAGTCGGAATGATTTGTGGGTTCCGAACAGCTATAGTAGCTGAACCTAATAAAATAGCAATTACAACCCAAGAAGTAATAAGTACTTGGCCATGGACTTGGAAACCCCCTATTTGCCAATAGAAATGTTGGCCTACTTCCACACCGGATATATCGTATAACCCTTTTAGTGTGTTGATGGAACATGATAGCACATTCATATTGCCCTCTAAAAAAAAGCGAACTGTAAACAAAATTATTTTGATTCAACCATCTCTTTGCCTACTTGAATTGGATATTTAAAATACCAACTAATATTTTGAATACGAACTAATCACATAATATCCCCAGTTCTTTTTATCTCTTTTTTGAAATTCAGAAATAATAACCGATTCCATAAATCTATCGGATTTTCGAAGTAAGTTATTTATCTTATTATTAATCAAGGATTTCTTATATAGCTAGAACGACCCTCACAAATTGCGAATACTAATTTGTTAAGAATTAAGCGGATTGAAGGTTTAGCGTCATCATTCGCTGGAATCGAAAGATCTGCAAGATCGGGGTTACAATTTGTATCGATTAAACAAATTGTTGGAATTCTCAAAGTGATACACTCTCGCAGGGCCGTATATTCTTTGTGCTGATCAACGAGAATTACAATATCGGGTAACCCTGTCATGTATTTAATCCCGTCCAGATATGCTTGCAAGCGAGATAATTGTCTTTTCAACATAGCTACGTCCCTTTTCGGAAGACGGTTGAGTCTTCCTGTTTTTTGTTCCATTCTCAAGTCCCTGAACGTATAA